ATTATTTCCAAAGCCGCAGGATACGACTGATTAACTAATGTTGCAAAATTTAATGTCGGTTCAGCAGAACCATATAAACCGACACCCAGAACTCCCATTAAGAGAAAAACGGAACCTCCCGCCGTATATAAAATAAATTTTGTAGCCGAGTAAAGACGTTTCTTTCCCCCCCACATGGCTAAAAGTATATAAACCGGAATTAATTCTAACTCCCACATGATGAAAAAAAGTAAAAGGTCCCGAGAAGAAAATAATCCTATTTGCCCGCTGTACATTGCTAACATAAGGAAATGGAATAATCGAGAATCTCGAGTAACCGGCCAAGCTGCTAAAGTAGCTACAGTGGTAATGAATCCCGTTAGTAAAATGGGTCCTATAGAAAGTCCATCTATTCCTAATCTCCAATGGAAATCAAAAATTTTGATCCATTTATAGTCCTCGACTAGTTGGATTAATGGATCATCAAATTGAAACTGATAACAGAATGCATAAGTCGTTAGAAGAAGTTCTAAAATACATATACATATAGTATACCACCTAATGGCTCTATTTCCTCTATGGGGAAGAAAGAAAATGCCGGAGCCTGCTAATATTGGCAAAACTACAATTATTGTTAACCAAGGAAAAAAATTCGTAGTAAAGACAAGATACACTTGGACCAGAAAAACCCGTGCTCAAAATAACATATATTTTTCGAGCACGGTCAATAAAAAAATCAAATGGATTCAAGTAGAATTTTATGGAACATATCAATAAGCTAGACCCATACTACGAGTTGTTTCATGCCATAAAGAAACCCGAACACTCAAGAAATCGGTTGGACAGGCGGATTCACATCTCTTACAACCAACACAATCTTCTGTTCTTGGAGCAGAAGCAATTTGTTTAGCTTTACATCCATCCCAGGGTATCATTTCTAATACGTCGGTGGGACAGGCTCGGACACATTGAGTGCACCCTATACATGTATCATAAATCTTTACTGAATGGGACATTGGATCTATACATTTTGAAATGTCATAAATTTTCGATATAGTAAACTTAGAACTGAATGGTATATTTAGATACTAGACGAATCAATGAGTTATCAGAAAAATTTTAATCTACTTATGTAGTGGCTCATGAGAGAGGGCTAAAATACTTTGATTTCTTATGTTTGTGTAAACATGATTAAAGCTCACGTAGCAGACATGCTGATTTGAATTTCTTTATCTTTCTAAATATACTATTAGAATTTATATGATTAATACTACTTATTCAACAAATTTGATTGATTGATACGAGTTGATTTTCTATTACGAAAAATTGATGAAACAATAGCCAGCCCAATAGCTGCTTCAGCGGCTGCAATAGCTATAACAAAAATGGAGAAAATGGATCCTTTTACTTGACGACTATCAAAAAAATCAGAAAATGTTACAAAGTTTATATTAACTGCATTCAAAATAAGTTCAAGACACATAAGGGCCCTAACCATATTTCGACTCGTAATCAATCCATAAAGACCAACAGAAAATAAATAGGCACTCAAAACAAGTACATGTTCGAGTATCATTAAAAAACTCCTTATTCATTTCAATATAAACAAAAATTCAACCTATTTGATTGACTAGAATAGAACAAATACAGAACAAAAGAATATATTGGTAATCGATCGAACTAAAGGATTTCTATATTATATGAATAAAAAAACGGAAAGGAAATTAATGTGATAACCTGGAACTAAGTTTTATTTGTATTCCCAGTTCGAAATATTTTTTATTGACGAGCTACAGCAATTGCACCTATTAACGCAACTAAAAGAATTATTGAAATGAATTCAAATGGAATAAAAAAATCTGTTGATAAATGAATCCCAATTTGTTGACTATTACTTAAAAAATCTTGTTCTATAATCTGGTTTGATTTTGTAGTCCAAATAATCCCATACCATGACGTCTCTAGAATAGTAGTAATTAGTGAAACAAAAATACTTGTACAAACCACCGATGTAACCCCATCCCCAACGGTCCAAAGATGAAAATCTTTGTAATATTCGGAACCATTCATGAACATAACAGCAAAAATTATTAAAACATTTATGGCCCCCACGTAAATAAGAAGCTGCGCAGCAGCTACAAAATGTGAGTTTGATAGAATATAGACTAAGGATGTACAAATAAGAACCAATCCTAATGAAAAGGCAGAATAAATTGGATTGGGTAGTAATACCACTCCCAGACCTCCTAATATAAGACCCAATCCCAGAAAGGCTAAAAGAAAATCATGTATTGGTCCAGGTAAATCCATTATATATAAATAAATCGAAATCTTTCATAACTTTATTGACCTGTCCAGGAAAAAATAAGTCATTTTATCATACTTCTTCATTAATAATTCATTATTTATTGAATTTAATTTTAACAGGTATGGATTGATCTAGATATAGTTATTGCACCTATTTCATTCTTTATCCAAAAGAGTAGTTTGAAACTCTCTAGTTTGAAATCCCAAATTCTCC